TTAAATCGAATTGAAGCTTTAGATAAGGAATGGTCTATTGAAAATATACTGGAAAAAACGACTCGATTTTGTCATAACGAAACTAAAAAAGAATATTTACCTAAAATTTATGATCCATTTTTGCATGGGATCTCTCGCGGAAGAATCAAAAAATTATCTCCATTCCAAAGCATAACCAAAACCTATAAAAAAAAGAATATAAGAGAATCTTGGATAAACAAGATTCATGGTATACTTCTAAAGATTAATTCTCACAAATTTGAGCAAACAATAGAAAAATTTAATAGAAAATCTTTAGAGAAAAAACTTTCTTTGTTTTCAGAACCCCAAGAAGAAAAAATCCATTCAGAAGAAGAAATAAAAATTTTCAAATTTTTATTTGACGTTGTTATAATTGATAATAATGATCAAACTCTTATAAAAAATTTTTTTGATTTCCATGAAATAAAAAAAAAAGTTCCTCGATGGTCATACAAATTAAGAAGTGACTTGGAAGAATTAGAAGGCGAAACTGAAGAAAATGTACCAACAGAGTCTGGACTTCGTTCAAGAAAAGCAAAACGTGTAGTGGTTTTTACTTATAAAGAGACACATAACGAGATTTATACTAATCTCAAAGATAATAAAAATTCTGATCAAAAAGATGAAATGGCTTTGATCCGTTATTCACACCAATCTGATTTTCGTCGAGAGCTAATTAAAGGATCCATGCGTTCCCAAAGGCGTAAAACTGTTATTTGGGAATTTTTTCAAGCAAAAGTACATTCGCCCCTTTTTTTTGATAGAATAGATAAACTTTTTTTTTTTTCATTTGATATATGGGGGCTAAAAAAAAAATTTCTTAGAAATTTCATGTGGAAAAAAAAAAAAATTTTTAATAAAAAAAAAGAAGAACAATCACAAATCGAAGAAAAAAGACGGATAGAAATTGCAGAAACTTGGGATAGCTTCCTAGTTACTCAAATAATAAGAGGTTCTCTCTTAGTAACTCAATCTCTTGTTAGAAAATATATTATATTACCTTTATTGATAATAATTAAAAATAGCATCCGTATGTTATTATTTCAATTTCCCGAGTGGTCTGAGGATTTAAAGGATTGGAAACGTGAAATGCATGTTAAATGTACTTATAATGGGGTTCAACTATCCGAAACAGAATTTCCAAGAAACTGGTTAACGGATGGTATTCAGATAAAAATCCTATTTCCGTTTTATCTTAAACCGTGGCATAAATCTAAATTTCAATCATCTCATAAGGCTCGACTAAAAAAAACAAAAGAAGAAAAAAATGATTTTTGTTTTTTAACGGTTTGGGGGCTGGAAACAGACCTACCGTTTGGTTCTGTCAAAAAAAAGCCTTCTTTTTTTGAACCCATTTTAAAAGAATTAAAAAAAAGAATCAAAAAAGCCAAAACTAAGTCTTTTCTGGTTTTAAGAATTTTCAAAGAACGAGCAACAATTTTTCTAAAAGTCACAAAAGAAATTAAAAACTGGATTATAAAAAGCTTACTTTTTCTAAAAGGAAAAATAATAAATTTTTCAAAACGAAATCGAATTCCATTAGTTGGCCTAAGAGAAATATATGAATTAAATGAAACTAAAAAAGATTCAATAATGAGTAATCAGATGCTTCATGAACTATCTGTTCAAAAAAAATCCATGGAGTGGACAAATTCTTCACTCAACGAAAAAAAAAGAAAAAATGTGATTGATAGAATAAAGACAATCAGAAATCAAACAGAAGAAATTTCAAAAGAAAAAGAAACCCTAACTAATAGTTGTAACAAACCGTGTTATGATTCTAAAATAATTGAGTCATCAAAAAAAAGTTGGCAGACAGTCAAAAGAAAAAATACCCGATTAATTCGTAAATCCGTTTTTTTTATCAAATTTTGCATTGAACAACTATCTATAACTATTTTTCTAGGTATCATTAATATTCCAAGAATTACTACACAACTTTTTTTTAAATCAACAAAAACAATTCTTGATAGATATATTTACAAGAATGACGAAAATGGAGCAAAAAAAAAAAAAAATACCATTTATTTTATTTCGGCTATAAAAAATTTAATATCAAAAAAAAAAAAAATTAGTTATGACCTATGCTCTTTATCACAAGCATATGTATTTTATAAATTATCACAAATTCAAGTTAGTAACTTTTCTCAATTAAAGGCTTTTTTTGAAGATAACATATACATAACATCCTTTTTTGTTAAGAATCAAATAAAGGATTTTTTTCAAGAACAAGGAATCTTTCATTATGAATTGAAAGATAAAACCCTTTTAAATTCCGAAGTAAATCCATGGAAAAACTGGTTACGAAGTCATTCTCAATATAATTTACCTCAGATTGCATGGGCTAGATTAGTAACCCAAAAATGGAAAAATAAAATAAACCAAGACTCTCCCGTTCTAAATTCAAGTTTAACCAAAGTGGATTCATATGAAAAAAACAAATTTGATAATTACAAAAAAGAAAAATTTTTTGAGGCCAACTCGTTTGTAAATCCAAAACATAATTTAAAAAAAGATTCTATATATAATCTTTTTTGCTACAAATCTATTCATTCTACAGAAAAAATTTTTGATATGTCTATAGGCGTTGCTCTAGATAATTCTTTAGTCTCTTGTTTTCTAGAAAAATATAATATTCGGGGTATAGGGGAAATTCGGCATAGAAAATATTTGGATTGGAGAATTCTAAACTTTTGGTTTAGAAAAAAAGTCAATATTGAGCCTGATACCAAGAGTACAAAAAAATATATTAAGACTAAAGTTCAAAATTCTCAAAGAATTGATAAAATAACTAAGACGGATCTTGCCAATAAAAAAAGTTTCTTTTTTGATTGGATGGGAATGAATGAAGAAATACTAAATCATCGTATAACAAATTTTGACTTTTTTTTCTTTCCAGAATTTTTCTTAGTTTCTAGTACATATAAAATCAAACCGTGGGTCATACCAATTAAATTACTTCTTTTCTTTAATGAAAAAAAAACGGTGAATAAACGGATCACTCTAAATAAAAAAGGTGTTATACCATCAAACGAAAAAAAATCGAAGCGATTTTATAATCTAAATAAAGAAGAAAACGAATCGGGAGGTCAAGAAGAGTTTGAATCAGATAAAGAAACAAAAAGAAATCCGGAATCAGCTCTATCAAACCAAGAAAAAAATATTGAAGAAAATTATGCAGAATCGAAGATAAAAAAACGTAAAAATAAAAAACAACCAAAAAGCAATACCGAAGCGGAACTTGAGTTATTTCTCAAAAGGTATTCGCGTTTTCAATTGCGATGGAATTTTTTTTTTAATCAAAAAATTCTCAACAATGTAAAAGTATACTGTCTCTTGGTTAGACTAAAAAATCCAAACGAGATAGCGATATCTTGTATTGAAAGAGGAGAGATGAGCCTAGATATTCTAATGATTGAGAAGAATTTCACTTTTGCAAAATTAATGAAAAAAGGAATATTGATTATTGAACCTGTCCGTTTGTCTGTAAAAAACGATGGACAACTTATTATATATAGAACCATAGGGATTCCGTTGGTTCATAAAAATAAACACAAAAAAAGTAAAAGATACAAAAAAAAAAGCTATAGCTATATTGATAAAAAAAATAATTATTATTTCTTTGTCCCTGAAAATATTTTATCCCCTAAACGACGTAGAGAATTTAGAATTCTAATTTGTTTCAACTTAACAAAAAAAAATGCGAGGGATAGAAATTCAAGATTTGATACGAATATTCAAAACTTGACCGGAGTTTTGCATAAAAAGAAAGATCTTGATAAGGATAAAAATAACCTAATTAAATTAAAATCCTTTCTTTGGCCCAATTTTACATTAGAAGATTTAGCTTGTATGAATCGCTATTGGTTTAATACTACTAACGGAAATCATTTCAGTATGATAAGAATACATATGTATCCGCGATTTCAAATTCATTAATGATCGATTCTTTTTACTATATTTTTACTATATATAATATATTAAGTTACGGTATATGAAAACAATTGTATGCACAAATATGAGGAATTTTTTTAAATTCAATCTTTATACATGAGATTCATTTAATCAATGACATAGATACCAATAAGAGCAGATTCATAAATAAATTAACAGAATAGATCGAAATTTAGATTTTTTTATAAAATTAAGAAGTTGATAATGAAATTTGGCTCCTTGTACAAAAAAACTACCATTATTATTACTGATCAGTAAAATTCATATCTTTCAATTCATATTAAAAGGGGAAGGATTTCTTTTTATGATAAAAAATACATTCATTTCATTTCAAGAAAAAAAAGAAGAAAGCAAAGGCTCTGTTGAATTTCAAGTATTCAGTTTCACTAATAAGATCCGAAGACTTACTTCACATTTGGAATTGCACAGAAAAGATTATTTATCTCAGAGGGGTCTACGAAAAATTCTGGGAAAACGTCAACGACTGCTGGCTTATTTGTCAAAAAAAAATAGAGTACGTTATAAAGAATTAATTAATCAGTTGAATATTCGGGAATTAAAAACTCGTTAAATTCCAAAATTGTGAATTAGTTCATTTTTTTATCTTGAATTTTTTAATAAACTTCTTTTTCAGCAATCTAATTCATGCCAGAACGAATCAAGGAAAAACTTATGAAGAGACCAGTTACAGGAAAAGATCTTATGATAGTGAATATGGGACCTCACCACCCATCCATGCATGGTGTTCTTCGCTTAATTGTTACTCTAGATGGTGAGGATGTTGTTGACTGTGAACCCATATTGGGTTATTTACACAGAGGAATGGAAAAAATTGCAGAAAACCGGGCAATTATACAATATTTACCTTATGTAACGCGGTGGGATTATTTAGCTACTATGTTTACAGAAGCAATAACAGTAAATGGACCAGAACAATTGGGAAATATTCAAGTTCCTAAAAGGGCCAGCTATATCAGAGTAATTATGCTGGAATTGAGTCGTATAGCTTCGCATCTGTTATGGCTTGGCCCTTTTATGGCAGATATTGGGGCACAGACTCCCTTTTTCTATATTTTCAGAGAACGAGAATTTGTATATGATCTATTCGAAGCTGCCACCGGTATGAGAATGATGCATAATTTTTTTCGTATTGGAGGAATAGCGGCTGATTTACCTTATGGTTGGATAGATAAATGCTTGGATTTTTGTGATTATTTTTTAACAGAGGTTGTTGAATATCAAAAACTGATTACACGAAATCCTATTTTTTTAGAACGCGTTGAAGGCGTTGGGATTATTGGTGGGGAAGAAGCAATAAATTGGGGTTTATCCGGACCAATGCTACGCGCATCCGGAATACCATGGGATCTTCGTAAAGTTGATCGTTATGAGTCTTACGATGAATTTGAATGGGAAATTCAGTGGCAAAAACAAGGAGATTCATTAGCTCGTTATTTAGTACGACTTAATGAAATGACAGAATCCGTCAAAATTATTCAACAGGCTCTGGAAGGACTTCCGGGGGGTCCCTATGAGAATTTAGAAAGCAGAGGCTTTGATAAAAAAAGGAATCCAGAGTGGAATGATTTTGAATATCGATTCATTAGTAAAAAACCTTCCCCTACTTTTGAATTATCGAAACAAGAACTTTATGTAAGAGTTGAAGCTCCAAAAGGGGAATTGGGAATTTTTCTCATAGGAGATCAAAGTGGTTTTCCTTGGAGATGGAAAATACGACCGCCGGGTTTTATTAATTTGCAAATTCTTCCTGAACTAGTTAAAAGAATGAAATTGGCTGATATTATGACGATACTCGGTAGCATAGATATAATTATGGGAGAAGTTGATCGTTAAAATGATAATTTATGCAACAGAAGTACAAACTATAAATTCTTTTGTTAGATTGGAATCTTTCAAAGAGGTCTATGGACTCATATGGATATTTGTCCCTATATTTTCTCTTGTATTGGGAATCATAACAGGTGTACTAGTAATTGTGTGGTTAGAACGAGAAATATCTGCAGGGATACAACAACGTATTGGACCTGAATACGCCGGCCCGTTGGGAATTCTTCAAGCTCTAGCCGACGGGACAAAACTACTTTTCAAAGAAGATCTTCGCCCATCTAGAGGAAATACTCCGTTATTTAGTATTGGACCCTCTATAGCAGTTATCTCTATTTTACTAAGTTATTCAGTAATTCCCTTTAGCAATCACCTTGTTTTAGCGGATCTCAATATCGGTATTTTTTTATGGATTGCCATCTCAAGTATTGCTCCGATTGGACTTCTTATGTCAGGATATGGATCAAATAATAAATATTCTTTTTTAGGTGGTCTGCGAGCTGCTGCCCAAGCGATTAGTTATGAAATACCATTAACTCTATGTGTTTTATCAATATCTCTACGTGCGATTCGTTGAAACATAAATGTTTATTTTGACTATTCCGTTTCTTTTAGACGACTAAGTTAAAAAACGGAATATATATATATATATATATATATTTATCTTTCGGGTTAATCTTAATAAAAGGAATTTGATAGTTATATATGAGTGAAAAAAAACGGCTCAGAAATTGGCAGTAAAAAGAAAAATTGAGTCTCATTTCCTATGTACAAAGGTTAAACGGAAATAAACATAAGCGTAAGAATCGCTTTACCCCAAGGTTGGTTGATTAGTCATCCTGGCTTGAAGCGGGTTAAAAAAACAATTAACCATATGGCGTTTTCACTCATGTATTACCAACTGAGCGGCAATTAGGTAAAAACGCGTGGATGGTTAGAAACACCAAAATACACAAAGAATTTGTAATAGAGATTAACCAAATTGAAAAGGATATTTATGCATAACATAAGATAACAAAAAAAGAAGGTTAATTGGGGCTTGAAATTAGTAGAAATGATCAGGCAGTACTCCCCAAGATTCCGATTCAGAGTATGCTCCCATCCACCGATAAATGTAATGACTATCAGAAACGAAATAATCCTTTATTTTTTACTTTTTTTTCCCAAAAAGAAAGAAGAATTAGGAACGAAACAAGGATATTTATTTTCATATATTTCTAAAAAAAAATAGAATTTCTATGATGAATAATAAACTAATAGGATATCTAATTCTTTTTCGTAATTGAAAATCACGGCGGGCTTAAATACCTAGTTTGATTTTTACAAGGAGTGTTTTATTAAAGGATTAAGTTATTACTCAACAAATAGAAATGAAAATTTGTAAAGGATGAGATGAATTCCGAAGCGCTTTTTTATTCTTAGAAGTTGAGCAGACAGAATTCCATTGGTATAATTCGGGACCCCAGATATATTTCTATTTAATCTATTTTAGAACACCTCATATTTATCTAAATAATACGAATCTGGTCCTTAGATTTATTTATGGCCCCCGAGGAGCCGTATGAGGCGAAGACCTCATGTACGGTTTTGTAATAGCGGTGAGAATAGTAATGTTATCACCGACTAGGATTATCTAACAGTTTAAGTACAGTTGATATAGTTGAGGCACAATCAAAATATGGTTTTTGGGGATGGAATTTGTGGCGTCAACCTATAGGTTTTATCATTTTTCTAATTTCTTCACTAGCAGAATGCGAGAGGTTACCGTTTGATTTACCAGAAGCGGAAGAAGAATTAATAGCAGGTTATCAAACTGAATATTCCGGTATCAAATTTGGTTTATTTTACGTTGCTTCTTATCTAAATCTATTAATTTCCTCATTATTTGTAACAGTTCTATACTTAGGCGGTTGGAATATTTCTATTCCGTATATATCTATTCTGGAGCTATTTGAAAGGGATCAAATTTTTGGAACAACAATTGGTATCTTTATTACATTAGCTAAAACTTATTTGTTCTTGTTCATTTCTATCGCAACCAGATGGACTTTACCTAGGCTAAGAATGGATCAACTATTAAATCTTGGATGGAAATTTCTTTTACCGATTTCCCTTGGTAATCTATTATTAACAACTTCTTTCCAACTCTTTTCACTCTAAATTGAAAATAAAGCCAACATATTCATTACTTGTTTTACACAAGAGAAAGAAACAAAGATCAAATTATTCATAGATAATTACAATATGCTTCCTATGATAACCGGGTTCATGAATTATGGTCAACAAACCCTACGAGCTGCAAGGTATATTGGTCAGGGTTTCATGATTACCTTATCCCACACAAATCGTTTACCTGTAACTATTCAATATCCCTATGAAAAATTAATAACATCAGAACGTTTCCGCGGTCGAATCCATTTCGAATTTGATAAATGCATTGCTTGTGAAGTATGTGTTCGAGTATGTCCTATAGATCTGCCTGTTGTTGATTGGAAATTGGAAACAAATATTCGAAAAAAACGATTGCTTAATTACAGTATTGATTTTGGAATTTGTATATTTTGTGGTAATTGTGTTGAGTATTGTCCAACAAATTGTTTGTCAATGACTGAAGAATATGAATTTTCAACTTATGATCGTCACGAGTTGAATTATAATCAAATAGCTTTGGGTCGTTTACCAATGTCAGTAATTGACGATTACACTATTCGAACAATTTTGAATTCACCTCAAACCAAAAATGAGTAAACCCATTAATAAAAAAAAAAAAAGAATGAAAAAATGTTGAATTATATAAAGAATTTAATTAAAAACTTGTATTGTATTGTATTTATAGAATAATATTTAAGTATTAAGGCTCATCCTTTTAATATATTCGTAATTACTTTCTTGAAATAGATAGGTTGAAAATATTAGAATAAAAAAAGCGAAACTGTCTAATAATTGTATCTACATCAATTCATATCCATTAGATTCTAATTTCACTCTATTAGAAACATATTAAAAACAAACTCCCCGGTTAAATTAATAAGGTCATGAAAAGGATTTCGATTTTTTTTTTTTATGGATTTGCCTGGACCAATACATGATTTTCTTTTAGTTTTTCTGGGATCCGGTCTTCTAGTAGGAGGTCTGGGAGTGGTATTACTTCCTAACCCAATATTTTCAGCCTTTTCCTTAGGATTTGTTCTTGTTTGTATATCTTTATTGTATATTCTAGCAAATTCCCATTTTGTAGCTGCTGCACAACTCCTTATTTACGTGGGGGCCATAAATGTTTTAATCATATTTGCTGTGATGTTCATGAATGATTCAGAATATTCCACAGATTACAATCTGTGGACTGTTGGGAATGGGATTACTTCATTGGTTTGTACAACTATTCTTTTTTCATTAATTTCGACTATTCTCGATACGTCATGGTACGGGGTTATTTGGACTACAAGATTAAACCAGATTTTAGAGCAAGATTTAATAAGTAATAGTCAACAAATAGGAATTCATTTATCAACAGATTTTTTTCTTCCATTTGAACTCATTTCAATAATTCTTTTAGTTGCTTTGATAGGTGCAATTTCTGTGGCTCGTCAATAAAAAAGGTTCTAATTAGTAAAGACCAAAGAAAACTTTGTGTTTGTGTATGTTATGATATTTTTTTACGTTCATTCAATTTAATTTGATTGAATACTCTTTCATATTTTAAATATCAATTTGTATATTTTATATATCTTTGAAATTTTTTCCCTAATATAGTTTTTATTCGTACTTTGTTGTTATATTCTAGTTGATTGAATCCGGTCAAATGAATCAAAATTGATAAGGAGTTGCTCAATGATACTCGAACATGTACTTGTTTTGAGTGCCTATTTATTTTTGATTGGTCTTTATGGATTGATCACGAGTCGAAATATGGTTAGGGCTCTTATGTGCCTTGAACTTATACTCAATGCAGTTAATATGAATTTCGTAACATTTTCTGATTTTTTTGATAATTCCCAACTAAAAGGGGATATTTTCTGCATTTTTGTTATAGCAATTGCAGCCGCTGAAGCAGCTATTGGATTAGCTATAGTCTCGTCAATTTATCGTAACAGAAAATCAACTCGCATCAACCAATCGACCTTATTAAATAAGTAGCATAAATAAATAAATTATAGGTTGAAATTTGCATATATGATAGGTTATGACTTACTAGATTTTATTTGTGAAAATCTAAGAAATCAAAGTATTTTAGCCCCATTTTTTATCAATTGAGCCAGAATTAATTAAAAAAATTCTATTAAAGGAAATCATTGCTTCATCTAGTATTTTAATATATCATTTAGTTATAAGTTTACTAGATTGAAAATTTATGACATTAAAAAAACTATAGATCCTATGTCACATTCAGTAAAAATTTATGATACCTGTATAGGATGTACTCAATGTGTCCGAGCATGCCCTACAGACGTATTAGAAATGATACCGTGGGATGGATGTAAAGCTAAGCAAATAGCTTCTGCTCCAAGAACCGAGGATTGTGTTGGTTGTAAGAGATGTGAATCCGCCTGTCCAACGGATTTTTTGAGCGTTCGAGTTTATTTATGGCATGAAACAACTCGAAGCATGGGTCTAGCTTATTGATACGTTACCGAAAACCTCATTTGAATAAATTTGGAATACATTTTATTTTTTTTATTGACAAGTACTCGTACTCAAAAAAGTTCAATTATATTTTTTTATTTATATATTTTTTTTGAGTACGCGTTCTTTGGACCTGGTGTATCTTGTCTTTACCACGAATGATTTTCCTTGGTTAACAATAATTGTTGTTTTTCCAATATCTGCCGGTTCCTTAATGTTATTTCTCCCACATAGGGGAAATAAAGTCACTAAATGGTATACTATATGCATTTGTATCTTAGAACTTCTTCTAACGACCTACGCTTTTTGTTATAATTTTAAAATGGACGATCCATTAATTCAACTGTCCGAAGATTATAAATGGATTAATTTTTTTGATTTTTATTGGAGACTGGGACTAGATGGACTTTCGATAGGAACGATTTTACTGACGGGATTTATTACTACTTTAGCTACTTTAGCGGCTTTTCCAGTTACTCGGGATTCCCGATTATTCCATTTCCTGATGTTAGCAATGTACAGCGGTCAAATAGGATCATTTTCTTCTCGGGATCTTTTACTTTTTTTCATCATGTGGGAATTAGAATTAATTCCCGTTTATCTCCTTTTATCCATGTGGGGCGGAAAGAAACGTCTGTATTCAGCTACAAAATTTATTTTATACACTGCAGGAAGTTCTATTTTTTTATTAATAGGAGTTTTAGGTATAAGTTTATATGGTTCGAACGAACCAACATTAAATTTAGAACTATTAGCTAATCAATCCTATCCTGTCACACTCGAAATACTATTTTATATTGGATTTCTTATTGCTTTTGCCGTCAAATCACCGATTATACCTTTACATACTTGGTTACCTGATACCCACGGCGAGGCACATTACAGTACCTGTATGCTTCTCGCTGGAATCTTATTAAAAATGGGAGCATATGGGTTAGTTCGAATCAATATGGAATTATTACCTCACGCTCATTCTATGTTTTCTCCTTGGTTGATGGTAGTTGGTACAATCCAAATAATTTATGCAGCTTCAACATCTCCCGGTCAACGTAATTTAAAAAAGAGAATAGCCTATTCTTCTGTATCTCATATGGGTTTTATAATTATAGGTATTGCTTCTATAACGGATCCTGGGCTTAATGGAGCCATTTTACAAATAATCTCTCATGGATTTATTGGCGCTGCACTTTTTTTCTTGGCAGGAACGAGTTATGATAGAATTCGGCTTGTTTATCTTGATGAAATGGGTGGAATGGCTATCTCGATTCCAAAGATATTTACAATGTTCACTATCTTATCGATGGCTTCCCTTGCATTACCGGGCATGAGTGGTTTTGTTGCAGAATTAATCGTTTTTTTTGGAATAATTACCAGCCAAAAATATTTCTTAATTTCAAAACTTTTAATTATTTTTGTAATGGCAATTGGAATGATATTAACTCCTATATATTTATTATCCATGTCACGCCAAATGTTCTATGGATACAAGTTAATTAATGCCAAAAACTTTTCTTTTTTTGATTCTGGACCCCGAGAGTTATTTCTTTCAATCTCTATTCTTCTACCCATAATTGGTATTGGGATTTATCCTGATTTTGTGCTCTCATTAGCAAGTGACAAGGTCGAATCCATTTTATCTAATTATTTTTATGGATAGTTTTCAAGAAAAAAAAAAAAAAACATTAAATTGAATTATAATAAGAAGTCTTTGGTTTTTCTATTGTGAGAACCTTTTGAATCATTGTACTACTTGATTCAAAAGGTTCTTGATGATTTACTACTAAAACTCAATTAGATTTCTTAACTTATATGAAGTTATATATAGATGCTATTCCTTTTGATTTGGATTCCTTTTTTTGTTAATGTTTTATTTAATTCGATGTAAATGAACCATAACTATGTAAACCTATTCCTAAAAGATTGACGCCAAAATAGCATATCCAAATTAAAAGAAAGCCTATGGAAGCCACAATTGCAGAATTTATACCCCGAACATTCCTATTTGTTTTAATATGTAAATAAATTGCGAATATGGTCCAAGTAATAAATGCCCAGGTTTCTTTTGGATCCCAATTCCAATATGAACCCCATGTTTCATTAGCCCATACAGCTCCTGAAAGAATGCCGACGGTTAAAAAGATAAATCCAAGGCTAATAATACGAAAACTCCAATAATCTAATTGTTCAATCAATTGATACCTATAATAATTTCTAGAAAAACTAAAATTAATGGTTTGTTGTAGTAAAATAGAATTTCTTTCGTTTATGTAGTAAAGTACATCAAAAGAAAATAATTCATTTAATAAATTATTTTTTTTCATATTCTTTTTCCAAAAAATAGATCCAACTTTGCGAAATGTAATGACTAGAAGAGCTATTGATAATAATGATCCACATAACAGAGCGCCATAGCCTAATATCATCATACTTACGTGCATCATTAACCACTGGGACTGGAGAGCTGGTACTAATATTGCAGACTGAGGCATTTTGTTTAAAAGACCTGAAGTAGCAAAACCCTGAATAAAAATAGCACTTGGCGCAGTTATTGCGTTTAAGTGATTTTTTTGTTTTTTATTAAAATAGGAAACCATATGAATAATTGAAAAAGCCCACGAAAGAAAAATTAATGATTCATATAAATTGCTTAATGGAAAGTGGCCTGAATAAATCCAACGCGTGAATAATAATCCTGTTATACCAAAAAATGTAATTACGATTCCTTTATCTGATGAATCAAAAAATCCTATGATTTCATCTAAATTAACTAATAAAGTTAAAAAATAAATTGTTAGTACAATTGAAACGACCGAAAAAGATATATGAGTTAATATATGCTCTAAAATTGAAAAAATCATAAAAAATTTGTTAAAAATTAATAAATTAATACTAGGTTTTACCCGATTTTATAAAAAAAGTAGGGTATTAATTTGATTCTAAAACTTATAATATCTCTTTTATAAGATCTTATGCCGCTACTCGGACTCGAACCGAGATGCTATAGCACTGCTTCCTAAGAGCAGCGTGTCTACCAATTTCACCATAGCGGCAACTTATTCAAAACAATACTAACAATTTTTTACTCAATCGTCGAGATTCAAATTTAAATAAAGAAACCAATTCAATGGAATTTACAATTGATTTTATTAATAAAAAAATGCTTTTTCTAAAAATTAAAACTTCCCCAAAATACTTATAAATTTAAAATAAAATAAGATTTGCCTAAGTTGCTCAAGAGAAATGAAACAAAAAATAATAATTATCAAAATATCTACTTTCATACATCTTTTTATATTGTACAAACATAAGATTTTTTGATCATTTAAAAATAATATCATATATTATTATTTATTATTATTATCTAATATTCACTTATTGTGGATAGATGCTTTTATAATTTTGATTCCAAATTAAAGAATAGAAGAATTCAGAGAAATAATAATTCCTAAAGGTATAAAGTGCAAAATTTTGCACTTAAATTAATTTGCAAGAATCTATTGATTTCGCTTCAAGATCTTGTATTTCCTCTTAACGAAGAAATACAAGATCTTTGTTTATTATTGCATCAAGGTGGTGATGGGGAAAATTAGAATCCCCCCTTTTGGAAATAAAAAAATAAATAGGAACCTTTCTTTTTTATCTATATATTATATTTTTTTCTCGTTTTTTCCTCTTTAGGTTCCTATTTATTTTTTTAGATGTATTCTAAAAAATTGGTTTTTAAGTTAGGCTAATTCTAATTATTCTAGTGTTTTTTATTTATTTTGTTGTACAAAAAAACTTTTTGAATTACCTGTAGAAAGCGATTTCCCTAAGGAAAAGGCTTTCAACGATGTCCAATATCCCTTCCTTTTCCAAATTTTTTTACGAATACGCTTTTTCGAGATAGAAGTACGTTTTTTTGGAACTGCCATTCAAAAATGAAAAAAAAAGTTTTTCAGTGGTATAATTGGATGTCAAAGACATTTCTATTCTTTCGTACTCCATATCGAGTGGTTTTTTCTTTCAAATTTTATTATATATTATTTTTAAAACAAAAAAGACATTCAAAAGGTTAAAACCCAACTGTTTTTTACCCTTTTTTTTTCTTTTTTTTTTTTAACGTTTGAAATTCGTATGAGAGTACTCATTTAATTAATCTATACTTAATAGAGTATATTATCACAAAAATTATGAAATTTCTTTACTTCATATGTAAAAAAAAATCTCGACTCGATTAGAATAATATTTCTTGAAAAAAAAAGCTCACTTAGTGTACTGTAAGACAATCACTAAATTCCACAATTCAAATTCATTCCTTAAGAATTCTAAATAATCAAACTAAAATAACTTTTTTAGATAAAGTTTTTTTATTATATAATTAATCTTAAGTCTTTTTTTGTCGTCTAAATCTTTGTTCTATTCTTAATATATGTATATAAATTATTGTAATACGGAATTATAATTCACTTTTTATGTATCTGCATAAAATAAAAATTTTATTTTAGTAGTAATAAAAAAAAAAGACAATTTGACAGTAACTTAGTAATATTATTTAAGTAATATTATTTAATCACTTCTAATTTTTAGATTTGAATATATATTTCTTTTCAAAGGATTATACTAATTCAAAAAATTTCTATTTAGGTTTGAAATCACGTGCTTTTGTATTGTCCCCTTTGAAATATATATATATATATATACAAACCAGTGAATAAGAAATAATAAATTTAAGAATAAAATAAAAAGGGTTTTTTATTTTATGGAACATACATATCAATATTCATGGATCATCCCTTTCATTCCAATTCCAGTACCTATTTTACTAGGAGTTGGACTTCTACTTTTTCCTACAGCAACAAAAAACCTTCGACGTATGTGGACTTTTCTGAGTATTTTTTTGTTAAGTATAGTTATGATCTTTTCGCTCTATCTATCTATTCAACAAATTTTTCTAAGTTGCATTCATCAAAATGTATGGTCTTGGACCATAAATAATGAATTTTCTTTTGAGTTCGGTTTCTTTATTGATCCACTTACTTCTATTATGTTAATATTAATTACAACTGTTGGAATTTTGGTTCTTATTTATAGTGATAATTATATGTCTCATGATCAAGGATATCTGAGGTTTTTTGCTTATATGGGTTTTTTTAATACTTCAATGTTAGGATTAGTTACTAGTTCTAATTTGATACAAGTTTATTTTTTTTGGGAATTAGTTGGAATGTGTTCGTATTTATTAATAGGTTTTTGGTTCACACGACCTATTGCAGCGAATGCTTGTCAAAAAGCTTTTGTAACTAATCGTGTAGGGGATTTTGGTTTATTATTAGGGATTTTAGGTCTTTATTGGATAACTGGCAGTTTCGAATTTCAGGATTTGTTCGAAATATTCAATAATTTAATTTTAAATAATAGAGTAAATCTCTTATTCCTTACTTTGTGTGCATTTCTATTATTTGTGGGTCCTATTGCTAAATCTGCACAATTTCCTCTTCATGTATGGTTGCCTGATGCCATGGAGGGCCCTACTCCTATTTCGGCTCTTATACATGCTGCTACTATGGTAGCGGCGGGAATTTTTCTTGTAGCTCGTCTTCTTCCTCTTTTTATAGTTATCCCTTCTATAATGTATATAATATCTTTGATAGGTATAATAACAGTACTCTTAGGAGCCACTTTAGCTCTTGCTCAAAAAGATATTAAGAGAGGTTTAGCCTATTCTACAATGTCTCAACTGGGTTATATGATGTTAGCTCTAGGTATGGGGTCTTATCGAGCCGCTTTATTTCATTTGATTACTCATGCTTATTCGAAAGCTTTGTTGTTTTTAGGATCTGGATCCATTATTCATTCAATGGAAGCTATAGTTGGATATTCTCCCGATAAAAGTCAGAATATGATTCTTATGGGTGGTTTGACAAAACATGTGCCGATTACAAAAACTGCCTTTTTAGTGGGAACACTTTCTCTTTGTGGTATTCCCCCCCTTGCTTGTTTTTGGTCTAAAGATGAAATTCTTAATGATAGTTTGTTATTTTCACCAATTTTTGCAATAATAGCTTTTTCAACAGCGGGATTAACCGCATTTTATATGTTTCGGATTTATTTACTTACTTTTGAAGGACATTTAAACACTTATTTTATAAATTACAGTGGAAAAAAAAGTAGCTCCTTCTATTCAATCTCTTTATGGGGTAAAGAAGAAGAAAAAAAACTTAATAGAAATTTTGGGTTAGTACCATTATTAACAATGAATAATACGAAAAGAGCTTCGTTTTTTGGCAATAAAACATATAAAATTAGTAATAATGTACGAAATCAAACTTTTATTACTGTTGAAAATTTTGGACTTAATACAAGAACTTTCTATTATCCCCATGAATCAGACAATACTATTCTATTTCCTATGCTTGTATTGCTTTTATTTACTTTGTTTATTGGAGCCATAGGAATTCCTTTCAATCAAGAAGGAATAGACTTTGATATATTATCAAAATTATTAACGCCGTCCATAAACCTTTTGCATAAAAATGCCCAAGATTTTGTAGATTGGTATGAATTTTTGAAAAATGCCATTTTTTCAGTCAGTATATCTTTGTTTGGAATATTTTTAGCATACTTTTTATATAAGCCTTTTTATTCATCTTTATTAAATTTAACCTTACTTAATTCATTTCAAAAATGGAGTTCTAAAAGACTTAGGTGGGAAAAACTAATAAATTTTGTATATAATTGGTCATATAATCGTGGTTACATAGATGCGTTTTTTAAAAAATATTTAACTGGAAGTATAAGAAAATTAGCACAACAAACAAATTTTTTTGATAAACGAATCATTGATGGAATTACAAATGGGGTAGGTATTACAAGTTTCTTTGTAGGAGAAGTAACAAAATATATAGGTGGAAGTCGCATCTCTTCTTATCTGTTCTTGTATTTGTGCTATGTATTAATTTTTTTAATGATCCTCTTTTTTTTTTATTTTGAAAAATTCTAAATTCGAATTTTCTTGATTTCCATCTCGATTTTCAGAAACTGTTTTATAGTATGTTCGAACGTGGAATTCATCATC